AATGACTACTCATCCATTTTATTTTCATTCAAATAGGGGACAGGAAAGCTCTATGGAAAAATGTTGGTTCAATTCGATGTTGTCTAACGAGGAGTTAGAACACAGGTGTGGGCTAAGTAAATCAATGGACAGTTTTGGTCCTATTGGAAATACCAACGGAAGTGAGGACCCCCTTATAAATGATATGGAGAAAGACATTCCTAGGGGGGGTAGTGACAGTTCTAGTTGCGGTAATCTTGATCATTTATTCGGTGTCAGGGGCATTCGGAGTTTCATCTCTGATGACACTTTTTTAGTTAGGGATAGTAATGGTTATATATATTCCATATATTTTGATATTGAAAATAATATTTTTCATATTGACAATGATCGTTCTTTTATGAGTGAACTAGAAAAAGAACTTTCGAGTTATCTGAACTCTAATTATATGAATAATGGGTCTAAGAGTGACAATCACTACTATGATCGTTACATGTATGATACTCAATATAGTTGGACTAATCATATTAATAGTTGCATTGACAGTTATCTTTGTTCTGAAATCAGTATTGATAGTTACATTTCAAATGGTATCGACAATTACAGTGACAGTTACATTTATAGTTACATTTGTAGTGAAAGTCTAAATAGTAGTAACAGTGGGAGTTCCGGTCTAAAAACTAGCACGAATAGCAGTGATTTCAATATAAGAATAAGATATAATGATCTCGAGATAAATAAAAAATACAGGATTTTGTGGATTCAATGTGAAAATTGTTATGGATTAAATTATAAGAAATTTTTTAGGTCAAAAATGCATATTTGTGAACAATGTGGATATCATTTGAAAATGAGTAGTTCAGATAGAATCGACCTTTCGATTGATCCGGGCACTTGGGATCCTATGGATGAAAATATGGTCTCTATGGACCCCATTGAATTTCATTCGGAGGAGGAACCTTATAAGGATCGTATCGATTTTTATCAAAGAAATACAGGATTAACTGAGGCTGTTCAAACAGGCATAGGTCAACTAAATGGTATTCCCATAGCAATAGCGGTTATGGATTTTCAGTTCATGGGGGGTAGTATGGGATCTGTAGTAGGCGAGAAAATTACCCGTTTGGTCGAGTATGCTACTCATAGATCTCTACCTGTTATTATAGTGTGTGCTTCCGGAGGAGCACGCATGCAGGAAGGAAGTTTGAGCTTGATGCAAATGGCTAAAATATCTTCCGCTTCATATAATTATCAATCAAATAAAAAGTTATTCTATGTATCAATCCTTACATCTCCTACAACTGGTGGTGTGACAGCAAGTTTTGGTATGTTGGGAGATATCATTATTGCCGAACCCAATGCCTACATTGCATTTGCGGGTAAAAGAGTAATTGAACAAACATTGAATAAGACAGTACCTGATGGTTCACAAGCGGCTGAGTATTCATTCCATAAGGGATTATTCGATTCAATCGTACCGCGTAATCTTTTAAAGGGCGTTCTGAGTGAGTTATTTCAGCTCCACGGTTTCGTTCCCTTGAATCAAAATTCAATCAAGTAGAACATTAAGTTCATTTATTTTATTTGTGACAAACAAGTCTTTAGTTTATCGAACTAAAAGTAAAAACAAGAAGAATGGGGTTTTCTTTGGTCACAGAGGATCTAATTGTAGGAAGAATCATAAGTTTCGGATAATTACTTTAAAATTTGCCTCCCGATCCATTTTCTTTTTACCTATATTAATGATTAGTAATCATGAACTCTCTATCAACAGGATAAAAGAGCTAATTCCTCTTTTCCCAAAATTAGGAAAATAAAAAGCATTTTATGCCCCCCTCCTACGTATGTATATATAATTCAAATTCAAATAATGCAAATCCAGAAAATATAGAATGTAAATCTTGCATATTTCTATATTTCCCGAGAGCCGCCCATTTTTACTAAGAATCCCTGGCGGATCGGATTCTAACGAATCCTTCGAGAATTCACAAGAAACTCCTTTTTTATTAGAAGATAAGGACAGGAGAATAATAATTAAAGTGCATTATCATACATATATTTCATATAGAAAGGTGAATGGGTACATTTATTTAGTTCTCGATTCCTTGCACTTATTCTATACTTATAATAGATATACTTATCATAAGATATCTTTATAACAGGTACAAATATTAAATCGAGGTACCCATTCTATGATAACTCTCAACTTACCCTCTATTTTTGTGCCTTTAGTGGGCCTAGTATTCCCGGCAATTGCAATGGCTTCGTTATTTCTTCATGTTCAAAAAAACAAGATTGTCTAGATCTGATGGAACCAAATCTCATGAATTTTTTGCAAGACTTGGCTTTGGATCATAATACGGATATCTATTTAGTAGAATATGGTACAGGCTTCCTTCGAACATAAATGAAAGAGCTGTTATGCATGCGGAAACATGATATATGAGTAAAATTTTTCTAACGATTTTAAAATAGATCAGGGTCAGCAGATGTCTTAAATGGAAAATGGAAAGTCAATGTATCCATATGTAGGTAGATATCATAGTGGGATTATATGAAGTGGGTTTTCTTATTTTATATCTAACCAATTCGATGAATTACTCCTAATGGTTCACATCATAATAGTGCTAGTTGATGAGAGTTACTTCGGGAACAAAACAAAAAAAAAAAGGGGGGGTAAAGTCAAATTTATTTGAGTTATTCTCTCAATTCCAATAAAATGTAACTGGATCTAGTATGAACTGGCGATCAGAACGTATATGGATAGAACTTATAACGGGGTCTCGAAAAACAAGTAATTTATGCTGGGCTTTTATCCTTTTTTTAGGTTCACTAGGATTCTTATTGGTTGGAATTTCCAGTTATCTTGGTAGGAATCTGATATCCTTATTTCCGTCTCAGCAAATTCTTTTTTTTCCGCAAGGGGTCGTGATGTCTTTCTATGGGATCTCGGGTCTGTTCATTAGCTCCTATTTGTGGTGCACAATTTCGTGGAATGTAGGTAGTGGTTATGATCAATTCGATAGAAATGGAGGAGTAGTGTCTATTTTTCGTTGGGGATTTCCTGGAATAAATCGTCGCATCTTCCTTCGGTTCCTTATGAGAGATATCCAGTCGATCAGAATAGAAGTTAAAGAGGGTCTTTATCCTCGTCGTGTCCTTTATATGGAAATAAGAGGCCAGGGAGCAATTCCACTGACTCGTACTGATGAGAATTTGACTCCACGAGAAATTGAACAAAAAGCTGCAGAATTAGCCTATTTCTTGCACGTACCAATTGAAGTATTTTGAAATGCACTGAAGAATGAATGCTTTCTCAGCATGAAGGAAGGAACTAAAGACTCATTCTTTTTATATAAACTTAACTGAAGTTTCTTCAGAACACTCATTCAAGCAAAAACAGACGCATACGGAACAACTCTAAAACGAAGCAGTTTTTTTTGTTTACAAAAATGATTTTTTATGTATATGGAAATCAACTGAATTCTTTCATACTAGTAACAAGTCTAATAAGTATGGATTCCGCATGTATATGAGAACATTTCAAAATAAAGGATGAATCACTTATTTTGAATTGATACGTTAAATACAGATGGATCATATCTTGTAAATTCTCTCTCTTTTCTTTTGTCAATCGATGTTTCTTTTTATCCTTTCTTTTGCCGTTTGATGAACAAACGATTGGATCCTTTATATTTATTATATTTATAAAAGGGAACCATCGAATTTATCTCTTGTTTTGCCACCTATTTTTTATTTCATCATCACATCAATCAATATTCTTCAGAAATTTTCCTTATTTATTCCTGGGCTATGGGTAGCCAGTGAAACTTTTAGAAATATTCGATCTAAGGGGAGTTCTTTCGTCTCGAAATCCGAATGATATTCATTACTTAAAGTGACGCTTTCGAGCATTCATCCAAAGGATGCAATTACTTCGAATTTGACCAATTGAGATACCTGGAAACAATATTTGATTCTTTCTTGGTTCGAAGCGGTCCTTATTCTTTTGTCTTTCTATTTCTATATTTTTCTAGATCCAAGGGCAATTAATTACAAACAAGGGCAATTAATTACAAAAAAAAAAAATAAAAAAAGAGGAAAGAGATCCATAGGTTCGATACCTTGTTATAGAACTCATGCTTCATAGAAATATCAGATCGGATAGAGTCGACGAATGAGATGAGGTGGGTTCATTAAGAATGCATAGATGAAAAATGCCAAAAACAAAAGCATTCACTCTCCTCCCATATCTTGTATTTATAGTATTTTTGCCTTGGTGGATCTCTCTCTCATTTAAGAAAAGTCTGGAATCTTGGGTTACTAATTGGTGGAATACTAGACAATTCGAAACTTTTTTGAATGATATTCAAGAAAAGAGCGTTCTAGAAAAATTCATAGAATTAGAAGAACTATTCTTGTTGGACAAAATGATAAAGGAATACCCGGAGACACATATACAAAACCTTCCTATAGGAATCCACAAAGAAACGATACAATTGGTCAAGATGTACAATGAGGATCATATCCATGCCATTTTGCGCTTTTCCACAAATATAATATGTTTCGCTATTCTAAGTGGTTATTCTATTCTGGGTAATGAAGAACTTGTCATTCTGAATTCTTTGGTTCAGGAATTCCTATATAACTTAAGCGACACAATAAAAGCCTTTTCTATTCTTTTATTAACCGATTTATGCATCGGATTCCACTCGCCCCATGGTTGGGAACTAATGATTGGCTCTGTCTACAAAGATTTTGGATTTGCTCATAATGATCAAATTATATCTGGTCTTGTTTCCACTTTTCCAGTCATTCTGGATACAATTTTAAAATATTGGATCTTCCGTTATTTAAATCGCGTATCCCCGTCACTTGTAGTGATTTATCATTCAATGAATGACTGAAGAATGATCCACTGATATTAATACAATCATAATGTTTGTTATTTTGTACATAAACAAAACATTCAAAATCTTACTCCCTTTTTCTATTTCTACCCATCCAGAGGATTCCTCCTA